AATAAAGTGCCTGATAAAAGGGCTATCTTGATAGGATAGATTATACAAGTTTTGTCTTTATTATATATTTTAGAATTAAACTAAAACTAAAGAAATCAAAATTCTCTGTGCATCTTACACTAATATATAAAAAGATAAGCTAATTAAGCTACCAGGCTCATACCCTGTTTATAGAAGTAAAATCTTCTTCTTTTTAAATGACTTTAAATTCAAACAAATTATTATTCTTAATTATTTTAATTAGTAGTTCATTAGTTACATTAAGAGCCACTAATTGATTAGGTATATGAATAGGGCTAGAAATAAACTTGATATCTTTTATTCCTTTAATTTCTAAAAGAAAAAGTAAAAAATCATCCCAGGCCATAATAATTTACTTTTTATCCCAAAGAATTGGTAGAATTACCTTATTATTCTCAGTTCTAATTAATTCTCTTGTATTTTTATATCCAATTATAATTAATGAATTAACCACAATTTTAATTATAATTAGAATTATAATTAAAGTAGGGGCAGCACCATTCCATTTTTGGTTACCTGAAATAATAACAAATTTAAATTGACCAGAATGCATACTATTAATAACATGACAAAAAGTTGCCCCTTTAACTGTATTAAGAAACATAATACCAAATAATTGATTTTTATATTTTTCAGTTACACTATCTGCCATTGTAGGGGGTGTAGGAGGATTAAATCAAACTTCATTACGAAAAATTTTGGCTTACTCTTCAATTAATCATTTAAGATGAATAATAATATTTATATCAATAAATACATGTTGATATAAGTATTTAATTATTTATTCAACATTAATTATCATAATCTGCATTTTAATAAAGAAAAAAAATGCATTTTTTATTAATCAACTAATTTCTAATTCGCCTTCAATAATAGAAAAATTTACCTATACAATTTTATTACTCAGAATTGGTGGTCTCCCCCCATTTTTAGGATTCCTGCCCAAATGAATGGTAATTCAAAGCATAATTAACTCACATATATACTTGTTAATAGTATTTCTAATATTACTATCATTATTAACATTATTTTATTATTTACGAATAATAGCATCTTATATTTTATCATATTCCACAACAAATAAATGAATTACTTATAAAACACCTAATAAATTTATATTATCCATATTTTTACTAATTAATTTAACATTACCAGTATTTATAATAACCGGCTTTTTTTAAAGCTTTAAGTTAAATTAAACTATTAACCTTCAAAGTTAAATATATATTAATAATTATATAAGCTTTAGTAAACTACACCTTTAGATTTGCAATCTAATATCATAAATTAGACTATAAAGCCTGATAAGAGGTTAATACCATATATAAATTTACAATTTATAGCCTAAATCTTCAGCCATCTTATCATTGAATAAATGATTATTCTCTACTAACCATAAGGATATCGGGACCTTATATTTCATTTTCGGTATATGGTCTGGAATAGTAGGATCATCAATAAGTTGAATTATCCGGGTAGAATTAGGTCAACCAGGCCCATTTATTGGGGATGACCAAATTTATAATGTAATTGTTACAGCTCACGCCTTTATTATAATTTTTTTCATAGTTATACCTATTATAATTGGAGGGTTTGGAAATTGATTAGTTCCTTTAATGATTGGGGCCCCTGATATAGCTTTCCCCCGAATAAATAATATAAGATTCTGACTATTACCCCCCTCATTAATTTTATTATTATCTAGTAGTATAGTAGAAAGAGGGGCTGGAACAGGATGAACTGTTTACCCTCCTTTATCTAGAAATTTATCCCATAGAGGGGCATCTGTTGATTTAGCAATTTTCTCATTACATTTAGCAGGAGTATCCTCAATTTTAGGGGCTGTAAATTTTATCTCAACAATTATTAACATACGACCAGTAGGTATAATTCCCGAACGAACCCCCTTATTTGTATGATCTGTAGGAATTACAGCCCTTCTACTTTTATTATCTCTTCCTGTATTAGCAGGGGCAATTACTATATTATTAACAGATCGAAATTTTAATACATCTTTTTTTGACCCAACTGGTGGGGGTGACCCAATTCTTTACCAGCATTTATTCTGATTTTTCGGTCACCCTGAAGTATATATTCTAATTTTACCAGGATTTGGCTTAATTTCTCATATCATTAGACAAGAAAGAGGAAAAATCGAAGCATTCGGAACATTAGGTATAATTTATGCAATAATAGCAATTGGGTTGCTAGGATTTATTGTATGGGCCCATCATATATTTACAGTAGGTATGGATGTTGACACTCGAGCCTATTTTACATCGGCTACTATAATCATTGCCGTACCTACAGGAATTAAAATTTTTAGATGATTAGCCACACTACATGGAGTTAATTTAAACTATTCCCCTACAACATTATGAGCATTGGGATTCGTATTTTTATTTACTATTGGAGGGTTAACAGGGGTTATTTTAGCCAACTCATCAATTGACATTGTATTACACGACACTTATTATGTAGTAGCCCACTTTCATTATGTACTATCAATAGGAGCAGTGTTTGCAATTATAGGAAGCTTTATTCAATGATTCCCTTTATTTACAGGACTAACTATAAAAAATAAATGATTAAAAATTCAATTCTTTACAATATTCACTGGAGTAAATTTAACTTTTTTTCCTCAACACTTTTTAGGATTAAGTGGGATACCTCGGCGATATTCCGATTACCCAGACTGCTACACAACATGAAATGTTGTGTCATCTATTGGATCAACAATATCAATAATCAGAATTATTATATTTATTATAATTATTTGAGAAAGAATTGTCTCTAAACGAACAATTATTTTTAGCCATAATATAACTTCAAGAATTGAATGATTACAACATACTCCTCCAGCCGAACATTCATATGCTGAATTGCCTATGTTAACTGCATTCTAATATGGCAGAATAGTGCAATGAATTTAAGCTTCATAAATAAAGATTTTATCTTTTATTAGAAATCGCAACATGAGGAAATTTAGGGCTACAAGATGCAGCTTCACCATTAATAGAACAATTAATTTTTTTCCATGATCACGCCTTGATAATTTTATTAATAATTACAGTTCTAGTGGCCTACATTATAATTAGATTAACAAGAAATAAATTAATTAATCGGAATTTATTAGAAGGTCAAACAATTGAATTTATTTGAACAATAATACCAGCCGTGACATTAATCTTTATTGCATTACCTTCATTACATTTATTATACTTAATTGATGAAGTAAATAACCCTTTACTGACCTTAAAATCTATTGGCCATCAATGATATTGAAGTTATGAATATTCAGATTTTAATCATGTAGAATTTGATTCATATATAAAACCAACTAATGAATTAAGAGATAATGAATTTCGTCTTCTAGATGTAGATAATCGAGTAGTATTACCAATAAATATTCAAATTCGAGTTCTAGTAACAGCAGCAGATGTTTTACATTCTTGAGCAGTACCTGCCCTAGGGATCAAAATTGATGCAACACCTGGTCGATTAAATCAAGGTAGATTTACTATTAAGCGACCGGGCCTTCTATACGGACAATGTTCAGAAATTTGTGGAGCCAATCATAGATTTATGCCTATTGTAATTGAAAGTGTACCTACTAGTAACTTTATTAAATGATTAAATTCTAACTCATTAAGTGGCTGAAATAGTTAAGCATTGGTCTCTTAAACCAATTTATAGTAAAATAACAAATACTCTTAATGAAAGAAATTAGTTTAAAATAAAACATTAATTTGTCAAATTAAAGATATTTATGATATTTCTTAATTCCTCAAATAGCCCCTTTATGGTGAGAAATTTTATTTACTATATTTATTGTAAGATTCTTATTTATAAACATTATCATCTATTTTAATAAAGTCTTTGCCCAAAGAGATAACTTAAAAGACCAAAAAATCAATGCTGAAGAGTTTAAGTGAAAATGATAACTAATCTATTTTCAACATTTGACCCTGCTACTTCAATTTATTTTTCAATAAATTGAATCAGAACAATTAGCTGCTTTATATTAATCCCTATCTCATATTGAATATTACCTAATCGACTTAATATTTTGTTTAACACCATCACTAAAAAATTAAATGATGAATTTAAAATATTAATAGGACCAAACAGAAAAGGAATAACAATAATTATAATTTCACTATTTATATTTATCTTAGTTAATAATATTATAGGATTATTACCATATATTTTTACTAGCTCAAGTCACCTAACATTTACCTTAACCATGGCCTTACCTTTATGATTATCTCTAATAATTTATGGTTGAATTAACCACACAAATAATATATTTGCCCATCTAATTCCAGCAGGTACTCCTGCTGTACTTATACCATTCATAGTTATAATTGAAACTATCAGAAATTTAATCCGCCCAGGGTCACTAGCGGTCCGATTAACAGCAAACATAATTGCTGGGCATTTATTAATAAGACTATTAGGTAATAATTCAGTTAATGCTAATGAATTTGTAGTACCATTAATTATAATTATTCAAATTATATTAATATTATTTGAATCAGCAGTATCCCTTATTCAAGCATATGTATTTTCAGTTTTAAGAACACTTTACTCTAGAGAAGTTATATAAATGAAAATTCATAGTAATCATCCATTTCACCTTGTAGATTATAGACCATGGCCATTAACAGGTTCAATTGGGGCAATAACCGTAACATCCGGCATAGTATTATGATTCCACAAAAACGAAATATATTTATTTTATCTAGGGATTACAATTTTACTATTAACTATATACCAATGATGGCGAGATATTGTACGAGAAGGAACATTTCAAGGTAAGCATACAATTAAAGTCACTGAAGGTTTAAAACTAGGTATAATCTTATTTATCATCTCCGAAATTCTATTTTTCGTATCCTTCTTCTGAGGATTTTTCCATAGAAGATTAGCACCAACAATTGAATTAGGTATAACATGGCCCCCCAAAGGAATCAAAACTTTTAATCCAATAGAAATTCCATTGTTAAATACAATAATTCTACTATGTTCAGGAATTACTGTAACATGAGCTCACCACAGTTTAATAAATGGTTTACATTCACAAACCTCAAAAGCTTTAACACTAACAGTTGTATTAGGAGTTTATTTTACAATTCTACAAGCATATGAATATATAGAAGCAAGATTCTGTATTAGTGACTCAGTATATGGATCAAGATTTTTTATAGCAACAGGGTTCCATGGGATTCATGTAATCATTGGCACAACTTTCCTAGCAGTATGCTTAATACGACATATAATATGTCACTTCTCCAAAAATCACCACTTTGGATTTGAAGCAGCCGCCTGATATTGACACTTTGTAGATGTAGTTTGACTATTCCTGTATATTTCTATTTATTGATGAGGTAGATACTTTTTTAGTATAAATAATATATTTGACTTCCAATCAAAAGATCTTGAATTAAGAAAAAGTAATTATTAAAATTATAATATCAATAACAGCAGCACTAATTATTTCAATAGGATTAATATTTGTATGTACAGTAATTTCAAAAACAACAAATATGGATCGAGAAAAAATATCCCCATTTGAGTGTGGGTTTGATCCTAAATCATCTGCACGATCACCTTTTTCATTACAATTTTTCCTAATTGCTATCTTGTTCTTAATTTTTGATATCGAAATCGCAATTATCCTACCCATAATCGTTACAATAAAAACCAGAAACATTATATCCTGGGCAGTAACTATAACAGTATTTATAATAATTCTAATTATTGGTTTATATTACGAATGAAAAAATGGTATACTAGAATGAGCATTCTGGGGATGTAGTTAAAAATAACATCTAATTTGCAATTAGAAGGAACTGATATAAGTCTTCCTCATTAAATATAAGTAATGAAGTAAAAATTACATTTAGTTTCGACCTAAAATTAGAGTATTAATCCTCCTTACTTATTAATTGAAGCCAAAACAGAGGCCTTTCATTGTTAATGAAATAATTGATTTTAAAATCCAATTAAAAGAGAATGAAGTATCTAAAAGAAGCTGCTAACTATCTTTTAAAGCGGTTAAAATCCGTTTTTCTCTTGTTTATATAGTTTAACTTAAAACTCTTCATTTTCAATGAAAAAATGAGTAATTACTCTATAAATATACTTGGAAAGAAACATCTTATCTTAATAGCTTCAATATTAAGCTTTAAATTTAAGCTATCCAAATTTAAACAATAATAAACAAAAAAGTCATTAAAATAAATACAGAAAAAAAAAGCTTCAAATTATTATTTTGGTAATATAAATTCAACTTTCTCAAAAACAAAAAATAATAGCCCATAATATTAGATATAATATATTCACCTCACCCTATATCTATAAAATCTACATAATCATTAACCAAAATAAATCTCCTAGAATAAATTATATATGTTCTAAAATTAGGTATAAACCATATAGTTCCTAAAAAAGAAGCAATTAAATTCCTCCTTAAACCAAAAATAGTCTCAGTTAATATTACAAAAGATAATTCATAACCAACTCAACCTCCTGTCAATACAAAAAATAAAGGCATCAACTTACATTCTAAAGGCATGGCTAATAATTCAGGAAAAGGAAATAATAACCAAGATAAAATACTACCCCCCAAAATACCCATAAATACTAAAAAAATTATTGAACGTATTATAGTTAATCTTTCATGATAAGAACAGCAAGAAAATAAACCCCTGTATCTTCTTATACAGTAATATACCAACCGCATTCTATAAGATACAGTTAAACCCACAGATACATAAAATAAAATATAAATAAATAAATTAAAATAATTTATAGTTAAAAACTCCAAAGACATATCCTTTCTATAAAACCCAGACAAAAAAGGTAAACCACATAAAGACAAATTAGCGATACTAAAACAAGTTGTAGTGTAAGGCAAATGATTCACTAAAACACCTATATGACGAATATCCTGAGAATCATTTATACAATGAATAATTAAACCAGCACATAAAAATAACAAGGCTTTAAAAAAAGCATGTGCTAAAAGATGAAAAAAAGAAATTACAGGGTAACCCATAAATAAAACTCTTATTATTAAACCTAATTGTCTCAAAGTAGACAAAGCAATAATCTTTTTAAGATCATACTCAAAGTTAGCCCCCAAACCAGATATAAATATAGTTAATATACTTAATAATAAAAAAAAAGATAAATTAAACTGAAATAATAAACTTCTAAAACGAATTAATAAATAAACACCTGCAGTAACTAAAGTAGAAGAATGCACCAAGGCGGAGACCGGAGTTGGAGCAGCCATAGCAGCAGGTAATCAAGAAGAAAAAGGAATTTGTGCTCTTTTAGTAAAAGCAGCTAAAATAATTAATAAACAAAGAGTATAACCCCAGTTAAAAAAATAAAAATTATAATATAAGTAATGCCAACTACCACTATTGAATAATCAAGCAATACCTAACAAAATAGCTACATCCCCAATTCGATTAGTTAAAATTGTCAATATCCCAGCATTATAAGATTTGTAATTCTGGAAATAAATAACTAAACAATAAGAGACTAAACCTAAACCATCCCAACCTAATAGGATTCTAACTAAATTAGGACTAATAATCATAAATATTATCGACATAATAAATAACAAAACAAGAATTAAAAAACGAACTTTATTATTATCATCCATTATATAATCATCTCTATAATAAATAACTATAGAAGAAATAAATATAACACTACCCATAAACAACAAAGATATTCAATCAAATAATAAAGTTATACTAATAGTACAAGAATTAATTCTCAAGATCTCCCAATCCATAAAAATTAAATAATCAATCGAAAGAAAATAAAGACCTAAACCAAAAAATGATAAACCAAAAATAAAAATTATAAAAAATCAATATTTATATATTCTAATCAAATTCATAGATCCAGAGTAAATATACACCTATAACACCACAAATTATTATTCTATAAATAAACTATCTAGACCAATAATATTAAATTCAAAAAGTAAAAATATCAATCTTCAAGAATAAAAAATTTAAAGGAAACCAATGCAGGATTAATAAAATATACTCACGCAAAACTCCCCCTGATTCAAAATTTATACCTCTATATAAAGAACCATGTTGAGTAATAGAATACAAATAAATTCTATAACAACAACTCAAAAAAGAAGAAAAAGCCAAAAACAATCTAGTTAATGAACTCCATCTCAAAATTCTATTAATCAGCAAAATTTCACCAGCCAGATTAAGTGAAGGAGGTCTAGCCATATTATTAATAGAAAACAAAAATCAAAATATTGATATAGTAGGTATAAAAGTAATAAAACCCTTATTAATTAATAATCTACGACTATGACTACGCTCATAAGACATATTAGCTAAAGCAAACAATCCTGAAGAACATAAACCATGACCAATTATTAAAACCAAAGACCCTAAAAATCCGTAATAACAACAAGTTATAATCCCACAAATAACTAATCCTATATGAGCCACAGAAGAATAAGCAATTATAGACTTAATATCAACCTGACCTAAACACAACAAACCCAATATAAAAGCCCCAAATAAACTAAAAATAATTCAAATATAATTATAAAAAAAGTAATTTATAAAAAATAATACTCGATATAAACCATAACCGCCTAACTTAAGAAGAACTCCTGCTAAAATTATTCTACCAGACACAGGAGCCTCTACATGAGCTTTGGGTAACCAAAAATGAACAAAAACTATAGGTATTTTAACTAAAAAGGCTAAAACTAAAGAAAAATATAAATAAATATTGGTATCTATAGAAATCAAAAAATAATATAAAGTGTAACAATTATCAAAAACATAAAAAATACCAATTAATAAAGGAAAAGAAGCAAACAATGTATAAAATAGTAAATAAAAACCAGCTAAAAAGCGCTCTGGCTGATAACCCCACCCAAAAATCAAAAAAAGGGTGGGGATTATACTAGATTCAAAGTATAAATAAAATATAAATAAATTAGAAGTAGAAAATGTCAAAATCAGGAACAGAAGCAAAAATAAAATAATTAACATAAATTCACTTCCGTAATTAAAATTAAATTTAATCCTAGTTCTAGCAATTAGTATCAAAAAAATAATCCAAATACTTAAAAAAACCATACAATAAGAAACTAAATCTATACCAAAGCCAAATCTAATATTTGCAAAATAAGAACAAACTGGAAATATAAGCATATAAAAAGATAGTAAAATTAAGGATACAACCAACATTCACCAATTAGATAATAAAGGAATCAAAAATAACACAAAAAACAATAACTTTATCATGACAAAACAGACAATCTTGATAACAAATCATTACCATGACTACGAATTATATTAACCAAAATACCTAAACCTAAAGCTCCTTCACAGACAGTAAAAGTTAAAAATACTAAAATAAAATATATTTCATAACCAAATATTAATAAAAAAAAGAAAAGAGACAAAAATAATACTAACACCAAATATTCTAATCTAAACAAAGTTATAAGTAAATGCTTACGGGTAGAAGAAAAAACAATTACCCCTCTAAAAAATATAAAAATAATTCTTAAATTAATTAAATTAATAAGTTTTAATAGTTTAAACAAAATAATGATCTTGTAAATCATAGATAGGATGTACCTTTAAAACTTCAGTAAGAAGAAAAATTCTCAACTTTAATCCCCAAAATTAATATTTTAATTAAACTACTCACTGATATTATAATATTATTCTTTTTAATAATAACATTAGCATTTGTATTTATATGATTAAATCACCCTATTAGTATAGGAATCACAATTATTATACAAACACTCATTGTAGCTTTAGTTTCAGGGCTGTATCTAGGGTCATTCTGGTTTTCTTACATTATTATAATCACAATATTAAGAGGAATATTAGTATTATTTATTTATATAGCAAGAGTAGCATCAAATGAAAAATTTTATACATCAATTAAACTAATTGCATTCTCAGTATCAATAATTATAACAAGAATAATTGTACAATGAATATCAAAAAATTATGATAATGAATTTATAATAACTACATCAAATTTACCGGTAGAAACGATATCCCTGAATAACCTCTTTAGTTGCAAATTCAAATTCATTACTATAATTATAGTTTTATATTTATTCTTCACTATAATTACAGTCTCTTCAATTGTTAATATTTCACAAGGACCTCTACGAATTAATAAAAAATAATGAACAAACCATTACGTAAAACACATCCATTATTCAAAATTGTTAATGGATCATTAATTGACCTACCATCACCATCAAATATTTCGTTATGATGAAACTTTGGTTCACTATTAGGAATATGTTTATTAATTCAAATCGTAACAGGAATCTTCTTAGCTATACACTATACCGCTAATGTAGAATTAGCATTTAATAGAGTGGTGCATATTTGTCGAGATGTTAACAATGGATGACTATTACGAAATACACACGCAAATGGGGCCTCATTATTTTTCATTTGTTTATACATTCATATTGGGCGAGGTATATATTATGGGTCATATAAACTTATTATAACATGAAATGTAGGAATTATTTTACTATTTTTAGTGATAGGAACAGCCTTCCTGGGATATGTTTTACCCTGAGGGCAAATATCATTATGAGGAGCAACTGTAATTACAAATCTTCTATCAGCTATTCCCTATTTAGGAAATGATATTGTAAAATGGCTATGAGGGGGGTTTAGAGTTAATAATGCTACACTAACACGATTTTTCACATTACACTTCTTGATACCATTTATTATTGCTGCAATAGTCATCATTCATTTATTATTTTTACACCAAACAGGAAGAAATAATCCCCTAGGGATTAATTCAAATTATGATAAAGTACCATTTCATCCTTACTTTTCCATCAAAGATTTAATAGGAATAATAATAACATTAATAATATTTACCCTATTAGTTCTACTAGAACCCCGACTCCTAGGGGATCCTGAAAATTTTATCCCGGCTAACCCTATAGTAACTCCTGTGCATATTCAGCCAGAATGATATTTTTTATTTGCCTACGCAATTTTACGATCAATTCCAAATAAATTAGGTGGAGTTGTAGCTATAATCCTATCAATTATAATTATTGTAATTTTACCCATCACAAACAAAAATAAATTCCAAAGAATAGCATTTTACCCAGCTAATAAAATATTATTTTGATCATTCGTAACTACAATAATTTTATTAACATGAATTGGAGCACGACCTGCTGAAGAACCATTTATTACTGTAGGCCAATCATTAACAGTAGTTTACTTCATATACTTTTTAATTAACCCTATAATATTAAAATTATGAGACAAAATTAATAATTAGTTAAAAAGCTTTAGATAAGCATTTACTTTGAAAGTAAAAAACAATGGTTAAATTCCATTATTAACTTACACTTAAATTAATGAATTATATTACTAATATTATTAAACATAAAAACAAAGAAAAAAACATAAAATAATTTAAAGATATAGGTAAAAATACCTTTCAAGTTAAATATATTAACTTATCATAACGAAAACGAGGAAGTGTACCACGAACCCAAATAAATCAAAAAATTACCATAACAGTTTTGATATAAAAAAAAATAGAAGATAAATCACATCCTAAGAACATCACTACAGTTAATAATCTTATAAAAATAATATTTATATACTCCGACAAAAAAATAAAAGCAAATCCACCTCTTCTATATTCAACATTAAACCCTCTAACTAATTCTCTTTCACCTTCAGCAAAATCAAAAGGAGCACGATTAGTTTCTGCCAAACAAGAAGATAATCAACAAAAAAATAAAGGGAATGAAAATAATAAAAATCAGATACTAGACTGATAAATCATAAAATCCATAAAATTATAACTATAAACAAAAATAACAAAACACAAAATAATTATAGCTATTCTAACTTCATAAGAAATAGTCTGAGCTATAGCACGAAGACTGCCCAAAAGAGCATATTTAGAGTTAGAAGACCAACCTGATAATATAACACCATAAACTCCTATACCAGTACAACACAAAAAAAACAAAATTCCAAAATTAAAACTGTAAACATTAATAACCTGAGGAAATAAAGTCCACAAAGAAAATGACAAAATTAATATAAAAACAGGAGAAAAATAATAAATAATAAAATTTGATATATAAGGATAAGTCTGTTCCTTAAAAAACAACTTAATACCGTCAGAAAAAGGTTGTAATAAACCTATAAACCCTACTTTATTAGGACCTTTACGTAACTGGATATATCCTAAAACCTTACGTTCAAGCAAAGTAACAAAAGCAACAGCAACTAAAATAAAAATGATCGTAAACAAATAGCTAATCAAAAAAATTACTACTTGTAAAATAAATTACATTTATAAATTCTAAATTTATCGCACTTAGTCTGCCAAAATAGTTTAATAATAATCAATTAAATATATAATTATTATTTATATTCGGTCCTTTCGTACTAAAATATAATTTATATCTATTGCAGATAGAAACCAACCTGGCTCACGCCGGTCTGAACTCAGATCATGTAAAAATTTAAAAGTCGAACAGACTTAGTTATAATGAGCTGCTGCACCCAAAACTAATTTTAATCCAACATCGAGGTCGCAAACTTTATTCATCGATAAGAACTCTCCGAAAAAATTACGCTGTTATCCCTAAGGTAATTTAATCTCTTAATCCATAATAAAGGATCAAAAATTACATTAATTAATGAATAATAATAAATGAAAGTTATTTAATTTTCATTGTCGCCCCAACAAAATTAAATCAATTATATTAAATCAATTACTTAACCAAACAATAAACATAATAAATTTAATAAAATTCTATAGGGTCTTCTCGTCTAGCAAAAACATTTAAGCTTTTTAACTCAAAAATAAAATTCATAAAATTTAAGTAAAGAAAGTTTATTTCTCGTCCAACCCTTCATACTAGCCTTCAATTAAAAGACAAATGATTATGCTACCTTCGCACAGTCAAAATACTGCGGCCGTTTAAGTTTTATCACTGGGCAGGCCAGACCTATAATTATACTCTAAAGGACATGTTTTTGTTAAACAGGCGGAAATAAAAATTGCCGAATTCCTATACTCAAATATACAAAACTACTAATTTTATCATTTTTACTTATAATAAAAAATTAAATAAAAATTTCTAATAAAAATTTAAACCCAAATAAATAAATATAAAATAAAAGTTAACTGTAACGAAATAAATGATGGCTGTTACTAAGCCTACAAGATTTTATTAGAATAAAAAGTTATAAAATATTTATAAAGCTTATCCCTCATAAACTTAATTATTGTAATTAAAAAAAATAAAATTATATAATAACTTAACAATAATCTTAATTAAATTAATATATTAGAAAACCAGATATTTAAAATTGAATAGCATATAACCTCTATATACAAATTAAAAATCACTTTAATACGTAAAATTTCATTTAATATATATCTCTTTTAATTTCGGGAAAATTAATAATTATTAATTTAAAATTGATAAACCCTGATACAAAAGGTACAACAAAAAAAATCTACTTTTATTTAATTAAAAAAATTCCTTTACAGTAATAATAAACTATAGTAAAATAATAACGAGTTCAATAAAATTTACTAACAAACAAGTTGCTTCTTATAAAAGTTTAATAAATAATAAAACAAACAATATACTAATTATAATCAAGTTAGGTTGAATTGCACAAACCTTGATTATTATTGTAAGTAATAACATTCCTAGAATTTAACCTGTATAATTCAAACTTCACCTTCCGGTAAAGTTACTTTGTTACGACTTATCTCACCTTATTAATGAGAGTGACGGGCGATGTGTGCATAATTTAGAGCTAAAATCATTTGTATAAAATAATAAAAATTACTTTCAAATCCTATTTCATATTAAATTAATATCCAACAATAATATTCCAATAAATAACATTAAATGTAACCCATTTCAACCTCCAGTATAGCTGCACCTTGACCTGACATTAATTAAATTTATAATTAAAGAGAATATCCTAATAAAACACTCAATGACAGAGATATACAAACAACAAACATAGAGTTAAATCCAACGTGGATCATCGATTACAGAACAGGTTCCTCTGAAAAGACTAAATTACCGCCAAATTCTTTTAATTTAAAGATCATAACTATTAATACCATGGTTAAAATTTACATTTAGAATAATAGGGTATCTAATCCTAGTTTAAATCCTAAACTTCATATAATATTAAACCAAGAAAATATAAATTAAATTAAAAATTTCACTTAATAAAATAATAATAACCTCCAAAAAATTCAAAATTAATATAAACCAAAAAAATTGACTTGGGTTGGATGTATAACCGCGTATGCTGGCACAACCTTAAACAACCCTAAACATAATTAACTGAATCTACATTTATGTAAAACCCAAAATTAAAAACTACAATTAAAAAAATAATTATCCTTTAGATAAATTAAAAAACACGCAAAAACTTATATTTAATATTACCTAATCAATAGCCAATTAATAATAAACAAGACAGAATCAATCTCAATCAAATATTTCACAATTAACATACACGGAACAAACTCGTTGTACCCTCCTACTACCCCTGTACTCTTACTCCCCCTGGTGCAACCCCGGTCTCCGCCTATAAATTATTTTCATATGTGCCTTGCATATCCTACCCCAGTTACATATAGTGTCCCTTACATAGTCTGTATCATGTTCTACTCCCCTTACATATAGTGTCTGTCACATAGTCCCTTGCTCATCCATTCTACGTGTATGGCTCCTTATGCGTATCGCTCCAAATGTCTTACTGCTCCCCCCATTTATTTTTTATCTTACCCCTTTGCTCACTCCGCTCACTTCAATCATCTTATCCCCTGTTATGTACTCTCCCATACCCCTAAATAGTCTCCTATATGTGTAATCCCCTTGTAATCATCTCTCTCCTAGTCTTCTACCCCCCAGCATCCCATAGTTATCCTATCCCATACCCCTAAATAGTCTCTTATTCCCCCCCGGACCTTGTCCGATATCTTTGTTATAAAAAGTCATCTCACATTACATGAAAATTGACCATTTTAACAAAAATAAATTTTTTGTTATAGCAAAACCCAAAAATAATCAAATTTTGCAAAAAAAAAAATAAAATTGAACCAAAAATTAAAAAATTTAAAAAGTAAAAAAATTCATTCCATTTCTTAAAACTCAAAATTACAAACCAACAAAATTACAAATTACAAAAATCAATTAAATATTCAACACTACCTCACCATGGAACGATCTGTCACAATCGTAAAATTAAATCAACAAAATCACAAATTACAAAAAAATTGATGGAAAATACAGAAAAATTAAAATCACCAACGGTAAAAATAAATAATTAAATCAAATGTAAAATAATTAATTTAACAGTATACCAAATATCAATTTTTAAACACAATATACCACCAAAAATGACAACTACTATTCAATGGACTCACCTCATGTTTTCTACCAGATTAAACCAAAAACCCTAAAATTACCCTCCCATAAAATAGATCTGTTAAATTTATAAATAAAGACTAAAGATATTTAAACTAACTTAAAAATAACATTAATTAACAAAAAATAACATTACAAATAAATTAAACATTACACACCCCGAATTCAAACAAAAAATAATTAATAAACTACCTATCAACCAGCCCAATATTAAAACCTGGCTCCGAACATAAAAATATATTATTATATAATAATACACAACCCCCATCTAAAGATAGGTCAAAGATGGGGGTT